GATGTAATCATGTAAGACAGAAAGACCCCTTGAATTTTATTCTAAATTATTGTTATATTTATATTTAATTTAATAAATAAATTAATAATATATATAATAATATATATAATATATATTAGATTAGATATTCCATTAGATTATATTGACAATTTTTAAAAACTGTTCATACTATGAACATAGTATGATGGCAGTTGAGTACTTATGCCCCCATCGTCTAGCGGTTCAGGACATCTCTCTTTCAAGGAGGCAGCGGGGATTCGACTTCCCCTGGGGGTAGGGTATTAAAAACGGAAGTTGATGCTGGATTATGAATAAGCCTAACCAAGAAAACTAAAATAGAATAGATTCTTCCTGGGTCGATGCCCGAGCGGTTAATGGGGACGGACTGTAAATTCGTTGGCAATATGTCTACGCTGGTTCAAATCCAGCTCGGCCCAAAAACTCTCTCACCCAATATCAGATGAAGATCTTTGTCCTACCGAAATAACCGATACGCGGAATAAAAGAGTCAATTCTTCTTTTTTTCATTTGTTTGCTTTATTTTTTTGTTCCAGTAAATCAAAAATGGGATCGAGATTTAGACTATAGTTTTATTTTAAAACAAAAAAGTATAAGAAAAAAACCTCTTTTCGTTAGGGTTAGTGAAAGATTATTTCACAATTGATTTCTTTTTTTTTTTTAGTTGAACTAAAACTAAAGAAAATGGACTAGTAATTCGTGTTGTTCTCACTCAAGTACCTATTCAGGATAGAGATCAATATATCACTTCTAACTCCCGTCGATGTTACCATAATTCGAACTCGAAATTTTATGAATCAAATCAAAAAATAAAATAAAAAAAGATATTGTATACCTTAGTTCCTTGGGATTGTAGTTCAATTGGTTAGAGCACCGCCCTGTCAAGGCGGAAGCTGCGGGTTCGAGCCCCGCCAGTCCCGACGGATCCAATAACCAATAAAAGAAAGATCAAAAAAGGAAAAAGGATCCTATCCCTTTTTAGCCTCCTTGTAACGAATAATCTTTTTTTATTAGTCGTTTTTTCATTAATTTTAGTTTTTTCAAAAAAAAGAGCAAACACTTAAAAATAATAATAATGAATTTTATACACTATTAGATTTTTTGTATCAGGACTCGTCTTTGCAATACTTTTATTATTCTTACAAGAATACAAGAAAAGTCAATTATAAAAAAAATTATAAAAATAAAGCTATTTTTATAACTTAACCCCTTGATGTCTGTTTTTCATCTATTTTTTTATATTTCTTTTTGGTTTTTTTTGTAACCAATGGAAGTGTAAAATAACCGTGGTCAGATGAGACTTCGTTAGATGATTGATTGTACAAAGAAAACTTTAGTTTATGGTAAATTAGTTTATGGTAAAAAAGAATGATATCTTGATATAATATATATTTTTTTTATTCAGTATGGATAAAAGATTCTCCTATGTTATACTATTCAATTTGCGACGGCGAATTGATATGAGAGTTCATATATTGTTATTCATGATATTAATACGATTCAATATCATTAAAATGGAAGATATTCCATTGAATTTACAGGTGACATTTTAATCATCTCTATGGGATTAAATCCCGAGTTATTGCGAACTAAAAAACGATGAAATTATGGAAGTCAATATTCTTGCATTTATTGCTACTGCGCTCTTTATTCTAGTTCCTACTGCTTTTCTACTTATCATTTATGTAAAAACGATCAGTCAAAATGATTAGTTTGACTAAAACTTGACTGTTTCGTTCTTTATTTTCTTTATTAATGAGTTAAAAATATTCCAATTTCGTTTCTTAATTGAAAAAAAGCAGGTTAGAATCATCACGATTTGATAGCAGTATGGTAGAAAGAAATATATATTTCTTTCTACCATACTATATTATTAGAATTAGATTATTCGTTTTTTTTTGTCGTAGATTTTTTTTTATGAAGAGAAAGAAAAACATAAAGAAACGGCCTGTTGTTCCCATCTAATTTGGATCGGAACTGGTTCGGTGAAATTTAGGAAAAAGCCATTTGAAAGAAATTTCCTATTATCTAAAATTACTTTTCAAAAAATAAACCTAACACGGACATTTTTGAAATATCTGTTTGATTTATATTAGTATCTTTAAAATCATTTTACGGAGAAATCTAGAAAACATCTCTAAAATAATTGATAAGATTTGATTCTTCAACTAAAAACTCAATTAATTAAAATTAACTAAGTTAAGTCGTATTTGTATTTCTAGAGTCCACTTCTTCCCCATACGACAAGGGAAAGAGAAAATGTAAAGACTACCATTAAAGCAGCCCAAGCGAGACTTACAATATCCATGTGAATTTTGTCCCCTATTTCTATGAATATGTAGGAATTTTTCCATTATTGTTTACTAATAATAGTGAAATTAATGGTACAGAGTCAAAAAAATTGTCATAATAGTTCTTAATTTAATCAACTACTCCAAAAAATTCAAATACATATAATCCTACATGATTTTGAAGAGTCTATTTCACGGGTTACTGAAAAGAAGTTTTGTCAACCCAATCTTAATTGAATACCTAAGTACTAAGAGATGCTTTTGGGTTTGTATACAAATTATATCCCGCTTTTATTCAATTACTAACTACTAATTAGTTAGTATATTACTTCGTACCGAATTGGCTCCAATAGGAGTGTAAGGGTTATCAAAACGTCTTTACACTCCTAATGCTTACTACTTACTAAAAAATTTCCTTGAATTCTCGATACAAAGATTTACAGCCCACTAGATGCTTAGAATCAAGTACGTATCAAGAGACTTAGGATATTTCCTTTTTTTATAATCAGGCGACACCCGGATTTGAACTGGGGAATAAAGGATTTGCAGTCCTCCGCCTTACCGCTCGGCCATGCCGCCAAAGAAAATATATATGAAAAGATTACCTTTTGGGGATGGATTAATGACCTTTTTTATTGTACTTACGTTTTGAACGCATATTTCCTTTCTACTAAAAAAACTTTTTTTTATACATACCAAAACTATAGATTTTCAGTCACAAAAGTAAAAAGTCATAATAAATTAGAACCATTAACTATTTTTTATTTTTAATTCATGAACGACTTTTACATTCTGACTTCAAATCATGTTTCCTTAATAACATAATAAAATGAAATCCAAATGGTAACTAAATAATTATTATTGCGTCTTTTCAATAAAAAAAAGGATTTCTTTTTTGTTTTTTCAATTTCAATTATAACAACAATTATGTATATATGTAAACCCCGGAACCAGAACAGAAATTACACAGACAGTTGCGTATCTTATATACGATATATAGATATCGGGGTACATATTTAAATTGATTATTTACTAACTATAATCCGCTTTGCTTTACAATATAAGCTTCTATTACGAATTCTACGAATATAGTCCTAATTTATATCTTTTTTCCGACAATCGGTTTTTTTAACAAAAACTCGAAAAGACATTAAGTAATAAAAAAAACTCTATATTGTTTTTTATTATTCTTATCTCGGTTAAGGGATCAAATCCTGTGATTCGTTTCTTTTTTAGTATCCAATCGGAGTAATATCATAATAATGGTAGAAATGGAATTGAATTAAATAAATCGAATTAAGCAGCATAATTTTTTTTAATGTTTTATCAACCTCTTTTCTATTGTATCTGTTTCAAATTTAAATTTGAGTATGAGTAGAAAAATTTATGTATTCCTCCGTTCATACGTATTTCATATATATGGAATGGATGTGTAAAATTTTATGTGATTTGGTAAACAGAATAGAAATTCCATCCGAGCTAGATCGATCAATATTATTTAATAAAGAGTGATCAAAAAATGGTATTTTTAAACAAATGAGGAATTGGGTTCAAATGTTACGAGAGGTAAATGCACTGATGTCTACAATACCCGGGTTTAATCAGATACAATTTGAAGGATTTGGTCGGTTCATTGATCAGGGCTTACCGGAAGAGCTTTATAAGTTTCCAAAAATTGAAGATACAGATCAAGAAATTGAATTTCAATTATTTGTGGAAACATATCAATTGGGAGAACCCGTGATAAACGAAAAGGATGCTGTGTATAAATCACTTACATATTCTTCTGAATTCTATGTATCCGCAGGATTAATTTGGAAAACCGGCAGGGAGATGCAAGAACAAACCATTTTGATTGGAAGCATTCCGCTAATGAATTCCCTGGGAACTTTTATAGTAAATGGAATATACAGAATTGTGATCAATCAAATATTGCAAAGTCCCGGTATTTTTTACCGGTCGGATTTGGACCATAACGGAATTTCGGTCTATACTGGCACCATAATATCAGATTGGGGAGGAAGGTCAGAATTAGAGATTGATAGAAAAGCAAGGATATGGGCTCGTGTAAGTAGGAAACAAAAAATATCTATTCTAGTTCTATCATCAGCTATGGGTTTGAATCTAAAAGAAATTCTGGATAATGTTTGCTATCCGGAAATTTTATTGTCTTTCTTGAATGATAAAGAGAAAAAAAATTTTGGGTCAAATAAAAATGCCATTTTGGAGTTTTATCAGCAATTTGCTTGTGTAGGGGGGGACCCGGTATTTTCGGAATCTTTATGTAAAGAATTACAAAAAAAATTCTTTCAACAAAAATGCGAATTAGGAAAGATTGGTAGACGAAATATGAACCGTCGACTGAATCTTGATATACCCCAAAACAATACGTTTTTGTTACCGCGTGATATATTAGCAGCTACGGATCATTTGATTGGAATGAAATTTGGAATGGGTACATTTGATGATATGAATCATTTGAAAAATAAACGTATTCGCTCTGTAGCAGATCTCTTACAAGATCAATTCGGATTGGCTATGGTTCGTTTAGAAAATGTGGTTCGAGCAACTATATGTGGAGCAATTCGGCATAAATTAATACCGACTCCTCAAAATTTGGTAACTTCAACTCCATTAACAATGACTTATGAATCTTTTTTTGGATTACACCCATTATCTCAAGTTTTGGATCGAACTAATCCATTGACACAAATAGTTCATGGACGAAAATTGAGTTATTTGGGCCCTGGAGGATTGACAGGGCGGACGGCTAGTTTTCGGATACGGGATATCCACCCTAGTCACTACGGGCGTATTTGCCCAATTGACACGTCTGAAGGAATTAATGTTGGACTTATTGGATCTTTAGCAATTCATGCAAGACTTGGTCTTTGGGGGTCTCTAGAAAGTCCTTTTTATAAAATTTCTGAGAGATCGACAGGAGTCCAAATGCTTTTTTTATCACCAAGTCGGGATGAATACTTTAGGGTCTCTACAGGAAATTCCTTGGCCCTGAATCAATGTATTCAGGAAGAACAGGTTGTTCCGGCTCGATACCGTCAAGACTTCCTGACTATTGCGTGGGAACAGGCTCATCTTCGAAGTATTTTTCCCTTCCAATATTTTTCTATTGGAGCTTCACTCATTCCTTTTATCGAGCACAACGACGCAAATCGAGCTTTAATGAGTTCTAATATGCAACGTCAAGCAGTTCCGCTTTCTAAGTCCGAGAAATGCATTGTTGGAACCGGGTTGGAACGTCAAGCGGCCCTAGATTCAGGGGTTCTCGCTATAGTCGAACATGAGGGAAAGATTATTTATAACAATACTGATAAGATCATTTTATCAGGTAATGGGGATACTCAAAGCATTCCATTAATTCTGTACCAACGTTCCAACAAAAATACTTGTATGCACCAAAACCCCCGGATTCCGCGGGGTAAATGCATTAAAAAGGGACAAATTTTAGCAGATGGTGCCGCTACAGTTGGGGGAGAACTCGCTTTGGGAAAAAACGTATTAGTGGCTTATATGCCGTGGGAAGGTTACAATTTTGAAGATGCGGTACTCATTAGTGAGCGTCTTGTTTATGAAGATATTTATACTTCTTTTCACATACGGAAATATGAAATTCAGACTTATGTGACAAGTCAAGGCCCCGAAAGGGTCACAAGTGAAATACCGCATTTAGAAGCCCATTTACTTCGCAATTTAGAAAAAAATGGAATTGTGGGGTTGGGATCATGGGTAGAAACAGGTGATATTTTGGTAGGGAAATTAACACCCCAGTTAGCAAAAGAATCTTCGTATGCCCCTGAAGATAGATTATTACGAGCCATACTTGGGATTCAGGTATCCACATCCAAAGAAACGTGTCTAAAACTCCCTATAGGTGGTAGGGGTCGAGTTATTGATGTGAGATGGATCCAGAAAAAGGGAGGCTCTAGTTATAATCCAGAAACAATTCATGTATATATTTTACAGAAACGTGAAATAAAAGTTGGCGATAAAGTAGCCGGAAGACATGGCAATAAAGGTATCATTTCAAAAATTTTGCCTAGACAAGATATGCCTTATTTGCAAGACGGAAGACCCGTTGATATGGTCTTTAACCCATTAGGAGTACCTTCACGAATGAATGTAGGACAGATATTTGAATGTTCCCTCGGGTTAGCAGGAGGTCTGCTAGATAGACATTATCGAATAACACCTTTTGATGAGAGATATGAACACGAGGCTTCGAGAAAACTAGTGTTTTCTGAATTATATCAAGCCAGTAAACAAACAGCGAAACCGTGGATATTTGAACCCGAGTATCCAGGAAAGAGTCGAATATTTGATGGAAGAACAGGGGATCTTTTTGAACAACCTGTTATAATAGGAAATCCTTATATATTGAAATTAATTCATCAAGTTGATGACAAAATCCATGGACGTTCTAGCGGACATTATGCACTTGTTACACAACAACCTCTTCGAGGAAGAGCCAAGCAAGGAGGACAGCGCGTAGGAGAAATGGAAGTTTGGGCTCTCGAAGGATTTGGTGTTGCTCATATTTTACAAGAAATGCTTACTTATAAATCGGATCATATTAAAGCTCGTCAGGAAGTACTTGGTACTACGATCGTTGGGGGAACAATCCCTAACCCCGAAGATACTCCAGAATCTTTTCGCCTGCTCGTTCGAGAACTACGATCTTTGGCTCTGGAACTGAATCATTTCTTTGTATCTGAGAAAACCTTCCAGATTAATAGGATGGAAGCTTAATCGGAATAAATTAGAATTTTTCTTCTATGATCGATCAGTATAAACATCAACAACTCAGAATTGGATTAGTTTCGCCTAAACAAATAAGTGCTTGGGCCACAAAAATCCTACCTAATCGAGAGATCGTTGGAGAAGTGACAAAACCTTATACTTTTCATTACAAAACCAATAAACCAGAAAAAGATGGATTATTTTGTGAAAGAATTTTTGGGCCGATAAAAAGCAGAATTTGTGCTTGTGGAAATTATCGAGTAATCAGAAATGAAAAAGAAGGCCCAAAATTTTGTGAACAGTGCGGAGTCGAATTTGTTGATTCTCGAATACGAAGGTACCAAATGGGCTATATAAAATTAGCATGCCCGGTAACCCACGTGTGGTATTTGAAACGTCTTCCTAGTTATATCGCGAATTTTTTAGATAAACC